CAATCTCGAGACTCTTTTTTTACTTTACATACAAAGGATTTACTTGTTACTAATCTAATCTAGCCCCTGTTCTTCTTTAGATCTACTTGTTTCACTCCGATAGTATCATAAATCGAGTCAATGCAGAGGAAATGAATGCATTTCCATACTATTAAACTATTAAGTTAAGTGAAATAGATAAGACATAATCTGGATTATACCACATCACTTATTTGACTTTTTACTGGATCTTACGGAGCCTGTTCATGCAGGACATGATGGAGTCTGATCATAGAAAAGATTCTCTTCAAGCGAACCAGCCTATCCTCTGTAGGGGACTTGTGCGGTGGTTGGAACAAAGACACATTTCATTGTGAATTCAAATGTGGCGGATAAGATAAAGTCATATATCCGCGCGGCCCAATAAATAGTTCAAGTCACACACTCCCATAATCCATTTTTTCTTCGAAGAATTCCCTTCACCTATTCGTATTCGTGTCTGTCAAATAAATAATCCTATTTTGTGAAGTTGAAGGGAAATATCCAAATACATGTCTTATTATTTTAAATAAGACATATTTGTAGCAATGAAATACTATTGTTCTCCTCCCCCAAATGATAAATGATTGATTCCAAATATCTATGATCCATATTCTCTATATCTATAAAGGACCGGAAATGCCTTGCTTACGTATCATTGGAAAGTGCATTAACATAAATACGGCAGTAAGAAGAGGTAATACAAAAGTGTGTAAACTATAAAAACGAGTCAAGGTAGATTGGCCCACACTAGCACTTCCGCGTAATAACTCTACCAAAGATGATCCTATTACAGGAATAGCTTCGGGTACCCCAGTTACAATTTTGACTGCCCAATAACCAATTTGGTCCCAAGGTAAGGAATAACCAGTTACACCAAAGGATGCGGTCAATACAGCCAAAACTACACCCGTAACCCAAGTCAATTCGCGAGGTTTTTTAAAACCACCGGTGAGATACACACGAAATACGTGCAGGATCATCATTAGGACCATCATACTTGCCGACCATCGATGAACTGATCGGATTAACCAACCAAAGTTAGCTTCAGTCATTATATATTGAACAGAAGCAAAAGCCTCAGTAACGGTCGGACGATAGTAAAAAGTCATAGCAAACCCCGTCGCTACTTGGACTAAAAAACAAGTAAGTGTAATTCCTCCTAAACAATAAAATATGTTGACATGAGGAGGAACGTATTTACTAGTTATATCATCTGCAATCGCCTGAATCTCAAGACGTTCTTCGAACCAATCATAGACTTTATTGAGATAGGTAAACCAAGGGGACTCCCCCTCTGAGAACCGTATATGAGAATTTCATCTCGTACGGCTCAAACAGAAATATCCAAATACTGGTTCTAACGGATATGTGTAATAGAAAGTTTGCAACTTCTGAATTTATTAATTTAACCCTATGATTCCAATCTTCTCTGAAGATACAAAAAATAGAAATCCGAAAGCTCTTCTTTGTGATTATAATGCCAAAATCTCAAGTCGGCTCACTCGTCTTTATTTTGATCGTTACTGGCCTCTTGAATATTCTTTAACTTTTTTTTTTTTTGTTATTTTTTTTGTGTGGAATGTGGCTTTACTGCTGTCTTCTTTATTATTGATAGGAATTCTCTTGTTAAGACCCTATAAAATCGATTAAAAAAAAACCTCAGATTCATACTAAAACCACGATGATTCAATAAAACCTTTAATCTAAGTCCAAAAATTCCCTGAGTAAGAACTATTGGATCATCACTTATTCAATGAATCCATATAATGATAAAAATAAAAAATAAACGTTTGTCCTTTGATAAAAATAAGGATAAACAGCAGTTTGAAAGAATCAAAATCTTTCGATTTATTATAACTTCTAACTCCTTGAAAAAATTTTGGAAGTCCGGTTGCGGGGTCTAAATATTAAGTATGAATCATAGTTCTAATACTTTAGAATCCTTTTTATATATTCCGTGCTCCAGATACTAGAATAAATATCCGACGGGGTAAAACCATCTCTATCAAGACGACAGACTCACTCTCTGTACTATCAATAGGATCAATTATAACAAGTCACACACTCATATTCCGGAAATACAGAAGAAAAGAAATTCCACAATCGAACTAAATTACCAAACCAAAATAGAATGGGCTAAAAATCTAAGACCCAAATGCTTCACTTTGTATTGAAAAACTAGTTAGTCGGCTCTTGTGAATCTAATTCATAGAAATTCCGTCCAGTAAAATGGAAGAATTATAAATCTCCAAAATAATAGATAGAAATATCGCAAATAGGGCCATTGCAACACCCATCAAAGGAGTAGTTCCCCAACCAGGAGCTACTTTACCATATTCCGAATTCAACGGTTTCAATAAATTCCCTACAATAGTTCGTCGTGGACCAGATCTAGAACTACCCTCAACAGTTTGTGTAGCCATAAATCCTATTTTTTATTCATTGAGATCTGTTGACTTTGTATACCATTCCGCTGTAAATAAATGATCTTATCCTAGATTCCTAGATCCATTTTGGTCTTGAAATTCGAATTATATAATAATGGAAACAGCAACCCTAGTTGCCATCTCTATATCTGGTTTACTTGTAAGTTTTACTGGGTACGCCTTATATACTGCTTTTGGGCAACCCTCTCAACAACTAAGAGATCCATTCGAAGAGCATGGGGACTAGTTGAAGTAATGAGCCTCCCAATATTGGGCGGCTCATTACTTCAATTGAGATAATGAAAAATCATTTCATCTTTTTAGTTGGAACTTTAGGTGGTTCTCTAAAAAAGATAGCGAAAAAAAGAATTCCTAAAGTAGAAACTAAGAGGAATGTATAAACCAATGCTTCCATGGATTTGATCGTGGTTTACAATTATAGCTTTCATACCTGTTTATTTGGGATCGTCTCTCGGATAAAGAAAAAGAAAGAACAAGAGTAAAAGAAAAGGCAGCGATTCAAATCAATATTTATCCGGTTCCCTATGTCAAATTCCAATTCCAAAAAGCAAATAAAGTCCAAAAGGAACAAAACAATGTTGTATCAGACTACTTGTCTTCTTGTAGTTGGATCTCCAAGTTTTTGGAATGCTCCAAATTCTACTTGAGCATCCAAATCTGGGTCGATACCAGCAAAAACATCTCTGAACAAGGTTCTAGCACCGTGCCAAATGTGTCCGAAAAAGAAGAGCAGAGCAAACGAAGCATGTCCAAAAGTAAACCAACCCCTTGGACTGCTACGAAAAACACCATCAGATTTCAAAGTAGCACGATCTAATTCAAAAATTTCACCCAATTGAGCACGTCTAGCATATTTTTTCACAGTAGCAGGATCACTATAACTGACTCCATTGAGTTCGCCACCATAGAACTCAACAGTTACACCTACTTGTTCGACACTATATTTCGATTCTGCCCTTCGAAAAGGAACATCGGCTCTAACAATTCCGTCTCCGTCTACCAAAACAACCGGAAATGTTTCAAAAAAAGTGGGCATACGACGTACAAAAAGTTCACGCCCCTCTTTATCTCTAAAGATAGGGTGTCCTAACCACCCAACAGCTATTCCATCCCCATTGTCCATTGAGCCCGCTCTAAACAATCCCCCTTTTGCCGGATTATTGCCAATGTAATCATAAAAGGCTAATTTTTCGGGAATTTTAGACCAAGCTTCTGATAAACTTTGATTTTCGGCTAGCCCAGCACCAACTCTTCGATATATTTCTTGCTGGAAGTATCCCTGATCCCATTGATAACGAGTGGGACCAAATAATTCAATCGGGGTAGTTGCTGAACCATACCACATAGTTCCAGCAACAACAAAAGCTGCAAAAAAGACAGCAGCGATACTACTGGAAAGGACGGTTTCAATATTTCCCATACGTAATCCTTTGTACAGACGTTGGGGTGGACGGACACTAAGATGAAAAAGGCCCGCTAATATGCCCAATGTCCCTGCTGCAATATGATGAGAGGCTATTCCCCCTGGAACAAAAGGATCAAACCCTTCCACACCCCATGCGGGATTTACGGATTGTACCCTTCCGGTTAGTCCATAAGGATCGGACACCCATATTCCAGGACCATACAATCCTGTTACATGAAATGCGCCAAAACCAAAACAAGCCACCCCTGCAAGAAATAAATGAATTCCAAAAATTTTGGGCAAATCCAAAGAAGGTTTTCCTGTACGTTCATCACAAAAGATTTCTAGCTCCCAATATACCCAATGCCAGATAGCCGCCAAAAAGCACAAGCCAGAAAACACAATATGTGCCCCGGCCACACCTTCGTAACTCCAAATACCTGGATTCGTTATAGTCCCTCCTGTGATATTCCAACCACCCCATGAATTGGTTATTCCTAAACGAGTCATGAAGGGTATAACAAACATACCTTGTCTCCACATTGGGTCAAGAACAGGGTCAGAGGGATCAAAAACGGCTAATTCATATAGAGCCATCGAACCGGCCCAACCAGCAACCAGAGCTGTATGCATTATATGGACAGAAAGTAAACGGCCGGGATCATTTAATACAACGGTATGAACACGATACCAAGGCAAACCCATGAAAATACCTCTTATATCAACAAAAAATAGACACTATGTAACTTTATTGCACTGTAAAAAACTATACTATGGACCCTCTCTTTTTAGTGGATTATCTCGGGGAAAGGATTAATATTTGTTCTAGTTTTTTAGTAATAACGGAATAATTCTATTCGTAGGAACAAAAGAAGCAGATCTATTCTATACCCAATAAGTAAGAATATGCAATGGTGGAGGGGAGTTGACCATATTTTCTATGAGTGTTTATATCTTTATATCAGTGAATGCAGACATATTTGTTCATCACTCAAAAGACCTATTCATAAGAATTTTCCTTTAGTCACTCGGTCCTCCTTTTGTATTTAGGATCTTTTTTACGAATTTATTCAATCTAGAAATAAAATAGGATAAAGACCAATCATTATTAAGACAATAAACCCATTGTTACGTTTCCGCATCAAAGCGAGATATACTACTTAATTCAATTCTTTTTTCATTTAATGCCTATTGGTGTTCCAAAAGTACCCTTTCGAAGTCCTGGAGAGGAAGATGCATCTTGGGTTGACGTATAGTGCGACTTGTCCGATATATTGGGTCATATGGGATTTCCCCGTTCTCTCCCCCGATCGAGATATCCTCTCTTTCACCCCAAAAAAGAGTGATTGAATCGGCAAAAATTTGGAGCGTGAAGTGTGTAATTAGATCTTTTTTTGGGGGGGTATCCAGATTAATATTAGAAATTCAAAAAAATTTATGGTTGGCTTGGTTGGACCAATAAAATGAAGCATCCAGGCTCTGTTTAGAAAAAAAAAAAACCAATTGGTAATATATCTACGATTACTACTTCTATCATATATTTGTATTTGCTGGAAAACATGAAATAAATTGAGGAAAAGAAGTTGTAGCAAAAAGACGTGGTATTGGAGTATTTGTGCTATATGTGCAAATCCAAATCGGGTAGATCTTTACTCGGAGTAGAACAGAAACCTAAAAGAATTGAAGAAGCCCATTCAAAAACAAGAAAATTACATCGCGATTTGGATTCGATCTCGATGAAAACAATACATCAATGAGAAGTTAGTTCAATAAGTGTTTAGTACATTATTTTTTTTTTTTTAATTTCTAATATTAAATATTAATAGAAAATATTAATTATAAAAATATTAATATTATTAATATTATATTTAATATTTAATATAAATTTAGAATATAATATAGATTAATATAGATAAACAGGTCAAAAGTCGTCTTTCTTGAAAAATGTAAGAAAAAGACCTTGCGTTAGAAGTTCGAAAAAGTCTGCTATGAAAAAAGAAAGAGGGTTGAAATCTACACATTGATTCTTTTTCGCGATTTTTGGTGAACCGTATGCATCAAAAGGTGCATGTACGGCTCCTAAGGGATAAAATTTGATCCTAATCAACCGACTTTATCGAGAAAGACTACTTTTTTTAGGCCAAGGGATTGATAGTGCGATATCGAATCAACTTATTGGCCTTATGGTATATCTCAGTATAGAGGATGATACCAAAGATTTGTATTTGTTTATAAATTCTCCGGGCGGATGGATAATACCCGGAATAGCTATTTATGATACTATGCAATTTGTGCAACCAGATGTACAGACAGTATGCATGGGATTAGCGGCTTCAATGGGATCTTTTATTCTCGCAGGAGGAGAAATTACTAAACGTCTAGCATTCCCTCACGCTTGGCGCCAATGAGTCTTTTATTTGATAAAAAAAAAAGAAGACTATGCCTTCGCCATATGAATATTAAGTAATAATAGCATGGCACTTCGAAGTCGATATGCGAAATTTTTGCAAAACCATTCGATTATGTATCGAAAGAGTGGTATGAGAAAACGGGTATTTCCGATTTTATCTGATCTATCAGGAGCCTATTTCAGCGTCACAAACTTTTTTGTTTTTACACCGGAAAACTTTTAACAATCTTTATGTTATGAAATTATGAAAGAATATGAAAATAAAAAAAAAAACAAGATTTTTTTTTACTTATATAACATTTGATTTGAAAAAAAAAAAAGAAACTTTGGGATTGCTGAATAACAGACCAAATAATAAAGCAACGGAACCATCATAGTATTTTTTAACTACTCCAAAAAAAGGAAGGGTGGTTATTGGATGATTTACCGATCTAGGTCTGATAGACCCTCTCTATTTTCTATTTCTTCGATGGAAGGTAAAAACCAATTCCATAGTGGAGCCGTATGCAATACGCAAAAGATGCCTGTACGGTTGTTCAATTCTATCTTTGTTTTTTATTATTCTTTATCTCTCGCCTTATCGTGCGAGATAGAGGAACCTTTTATTATGTTATATCGTCAGGGTAATGATCCATCAACCCGCAAGTTCTTTTTATGAGGCACAAACGGGAGAATTTATCCTGGAAGCGGAAGAACTACTGAAACTGCGCGAAACTATCACAAGGGTTTATGTACAAAGAACGGGAAAACCTTTATGGGTTGTATCCGAAGACATGGAAAGGGATGTTTTTATGTCAGCAGCAGAAGCCCAAGCTCATGGAATTGTTGATCTTGTAGCGGTTGAATAAAAAATTAGCAGGGAAAATACACAATTTGAGATTTTTTCCCGGATTGAATTAAATATTCCATTTTAAAATTGAAATAATAAATAATTCCAAAATAATTCAAAAAATAATGAATAAATTAATATTTAATTTGGAATAATAAATAAATTGAATTTCTATTTATTTAGAATTCCAAATTTAGAATTAAAATAGAATTTAATATTAATATAATTAATAATATAAAATCACAAATTAATAATAATAAATAATAATTAATAATATAAGTAATTTATTAATATATTAATAATAGAAAATATAAGTAATTCATAATCATCGGGTTAGGATTGATCTAAACCAGTTCATTATGTATACGATTCAACATGCCAACTATTAAACAACTTATTAGAAACACAAGACAGCCAATCCGAAATGTCACGAAATCCCCCGCCCTTCGGGGATGCCCTCAGCGCCGAGGAACATGTACTAGGGTGTATGTGCGACTCGTTCCGATCATGGACTAAGACAAAACGGAGGAAACAAATTATTCCGGTATCAGTAATCGGTTAGGATAGAATGGAAGAACCCCATTCACTATCTTCAAAAAGAATCTATTAATAATATATATCCTTTTATTGTTATTATGTATCAAATTTATGGTTTCCGTTGGTGCAAATCCAATCACCTCAATTTGCAATTGCAGATGCAAAAGACTTCCCCATTGGTAGCAAATGCTTATCCATTAAGCAGGGGAAATCCTATTTCAAAAACAAAAAGTGGAAAGATTATGCCCTTATTCTTGCAAGAACGGACTAACAGGGTCAGCTCCCCAGCTAATCTTCATACTTAAATACCGTTACTGTATAGTTAGATTTCGTTGTGAAAGACTTTTTACTAGCTATTTCATGGGTAGAGCCAAAGAGTGTGAACTGTACAAGTTAACAATAGCATTGATTAAATGAGAGAGGAGAAGGGGCTCCGGTGTATAGAGAGGACCTCGCCGTTTAACGTTTAAGAAGTAACCATAGAAACGATGGAATCCACTATTTCTTTATCCATTTCTATTTTATTGAATATGTTTTTTTGATACCTAGTATCAATACAATTTCTTATTTCGAGGTTAAATGCTTAGAAATCCAAATAAAAAATCGTGGTTGGGAAGGTTATAGTAGCAAAAGCCATTGGAATCTTTTATTTTATACATTGGAAGAATCCGTTTTTCTTTTTAATACACTAGTAAAGGGAAAAGACTAACTGAAAGAAAAAAAAAATCAAATAATTATTCATCAAAGTTTCATTTATTCAATGACCAGAATTAAACGCGGATATATAGCTCGGAAACGAAGGACAAAAATTCGTTTATTTACATCAAGCTTTGGAGGGGCTCATTCAAGACTTACTCGAACTATTACTCAACAGAAAATAAAAGCTTTGGTTTCGGCTCATCGGGATAGAGATAGGAAAAAAAGAGATTTTCGTCGTTTGTGGATCAGTCGAATAAATGCAGTAATTCGCGAGAATCAAAAAGAAAAAGGGGTATACTCTAGTTATAGTATATTTGTGTATAATCTGTACAAGAGGCAGTTGCTTTTTAATCGTAAAATACTTTCACAAATAGCTATATTAAATAGGAATTGTCTTTATATGATTTCCAATGAGATCATAAAATAAAAATTCCCCGGAGACTGAACTCCGGGAAGGTAGAGTAGAGATTTGTATGATAAAATAGAATCATATCATATGATAAAGTCGTCAAAATGAGCAACCACGTTCAATAAAAAAATCTTTTTTCTTCTTCACCGATTCTCTTTTTTCTTACATACAACACGATAATCAAAATAGGATTGTCGTAGTTTTCGAACAAAACATCAATCCACATTTGATTTGAGTTTAGATTGGAATTTTAATTCAATTGAAGAGTAACCCCATTTTTTTTTTTTTGTTTTAAGACCAGTAGTTCTAGCGGCCGACTCGCTTTTTTCAAATTGTTTTTCATTATTAAGAAAAGGTAACGAAGATAAAATACGAGCTTGTTTTATAGCAATCGTAATTAATCGTTGTTGTTTTAAGGTCAATCTATTCACCCGTCTAGATAATATTTTTCCCTGTTCACTAATAAATCGACTAATTAAACTCATGTTTTTATAATCAATTCGATCCCCCGATTGGATCGGGGGCAAACGTCTACGAAAAGATCGCTTGGATTTAAGAAAGAGTCGCTTAGATTTATCCATAGTTTGTTTATTCCTTATCCCGAAAATCCTATTTCTTACCAAATTGGATTTGCTTTGTTTCTATTTTTTAGATTTTTCTATGTTGAATTAAATATTTTTAATTTAGAACAATATGACAAAAAAAATATATCATTTTTCATGTTCCTTGGAGGAGTGACACACAAACGATCAATTTTCTCTATTTCTTTATCTCCCCGTGAATCGTATGTTTGCAACAACAGGGACAGAATTTTCTCAATTCCAATCGACTAGGCGTATTGTGTCGATTCTTTTGAGTAATATATCTGGAAATACCCGCTGATTTCTTATTAACACTGTTTCGAACACAACTGGTACATTCCAAAATAACTCCTATTCGGATATCTTTACCTTTGGCCATGAACCATGAACCTCCTTTGTGTTTTTGATTCACTTATAACTCTTCTATTTTACGATTCGAAGCGAAAAGGAACGATAAATCAAAATAATAGAAGTTGCTAACTCGAAATCCAATTATGAAGGATCTCATTCCAACCAATAATCAATATAGTCAATATAGTAAGTAATAATATAGTATACTAATAGTATTAGTACTAATTAAGTAATATAACGATTTAGAACTATATTTAGAATCACAGTACAGTATTTCTGTTTTCATTTAAGTATCCTGTATGATATTCTTGCCCCGCCTTAGCCATTCCATTTCCATTTCTGGTCACACCCTATTATTTAATAGATTAATAGGGTGTGACCAGAAATGGAATTGATTATTAATTGAATTTAGAATTCCTTATTAATTAAATTCAATTGAAGCCTGGACCGAATTCCGAGTTTCACTGAGGCCGAATCCAACTTTATTCTTTCTTTTTTCTAACTTCTAAAAAAAAAAAGAAGGAGAAGGGGGGATTAATCACAGATATTTGATTGTATCTCTAATCTTCTTCACCCCTTCCCGTGTCAATAACTAGAATGAAAAAAAGGGGAATATCAATGCATCCGGGAATAAACGATTGATCTCTATCAATAGACCTGCTAAAGCACCGAACCATAGAGTACTTACCACTGGTGCCACGGAGAGATATGTTTTTAGATCTCGCATTTCAAATCCTCCTTCTTTATTCTTCTTCTTTATTGTAATTTGTAATACATAATTACATATATGAAATTACATATACATATATGAATATGATCAGATAGTTATTTAGTTAATAACCACTTGTATTTGTACGCGGAATTCCTAATTCAAATTGAAATGTACAACGATTCATTAGATATTCTTTTTAGATATTCTTTTTTTTTAACAAAAAAAAGGGGTCCATTTCTTCTCTGCCCGAGCATTCCCTAAAAATATTCATTTTTTTGTTAGGCAGATTTCAGATGTATATAAATCTTTTTTCTTTTGATTATTATTTATGATTTTCCATTTTAATTTTTATTTCGAATTTGATTTCCATTTTATATTCTATATAGAAATAGATTCTAACTAATATATTATAATATATGTTATACGATATGAAACTAAAAAGAAAAAAATGGCGGGATAATTTATATTTATCAACGGACAAAATCAAGATATGGAAAACAAGACAAAGATTCTTTACAATGACACTGTAAACCAATTGAAAGGGATGTAGCGCAGCTTGGTAGCGCGTTTGTTTTGGGTACAAAATGTCACGGGTTCAAATCCTGTCATCCCTATCCCTAACTATTACTTATCTTATGAGCAGTAACAAGGGATCAATTGAGACCGATTAAAAGTGGACATACATACTCAATAGAAATAGATGAATATCCTATCAATATATATAGATTATGATAGTATATGCATGCAAGATGAATTGAAGTCACATAAAATTGATTATGAAAATAAAGCGCTCTTAGTTCAGTTCGGTAGAACGCGGGTCTCCAAAACCCGATGTCGTAGGTTCAAATCCTACAGAGCGTGATTCCATTCTTGTTAGATCGAGAATAACACTGAAATAATGGAACAGCAGTCTAAAGTCTTCATTTTTCCTCCTTGGATTAGGATTAAAACAAAGAAATAGGGAGGTCAATAAAAAAAATGTTAATTAATCAAAGGTCCAACTGATCACCACGTCGGTATTGTAAATATGCAGTTACGAATAATCCAGCCAAAGTAATAGGAATTAGACCTAACACGATTCCAAATAGAAAAACTTCAATCATTTTTATTTGTTTGAAAGGAGAAAGGGAGAGGTAATAGATATCCTTAAATATTAATCTGTATTGCCCATGAATCTCAATGATCAAGAATTGGAAATTGACACGATAAGTAACTCCAGAAGGATGGATTTTTATGAATTGTTCATTCAATTCATTTCATAATCTCAAATCAAATAAGTCGTATCTTGCTCAGACCGATAAATAGAGATGAGGTTATAGTTAAAGCTGCTAGCAGAAAACCGAAATAACTAGTTATAGTGGGCATGAAGAGGCTAAATGAAATATGTTCTTTTCTTTTTATACATATGTTTAAAAAGCACTTCCCGAAGTTTCCATTTTTGAAAGAAAGATAGGAAGATAAGCAAAAATACCACGTGAAAAAAAAAACACAATTGAAAGTTTTTGATTCATCAATCAATCATTATAGACGAACAAAAATATAGTGACATGGGTAAGAAATCCATTCATCATCTGTGACATTTACCCCATCCTGTAATTCCCAATCAACAGATTCATTGAACAACTCTTTAGTTGAGTAAACTAATATAATATAATATATAATTTTGATTATATTAAAAAAAAGAACTTTGTTGTGTAATTTCATTCAATTCAAAAAAAAAAGAAAACTTACTTTTTCTTTGAATTACTATAGAATCAAATCCATTTTTTGATTTTAGACCAAAGAGCGACCTTCTAATGTCCTTTACTTTACTCTTTTACTTTGATTTTAACTCATTGGATTTTGTAGTAGGTTCCATTCTCATAATATCTCCAACGAGAAGAAAAAAGGTATCAGATCGCTCGAAACTAGGGTTCTACATTTTTTTTTTCTTTCCTTATTTTAATAAAAAATAAAGCTCTACGATTAAGTAATTAAGCCAAGAAGGAGCCTTTTGGGTCTAATACAAGAACAACAATGCGCGTGCCGCGAATATTGATTTTTTTTTTTTTTTTTTTTCTGCCATTAAATACTCTCTATTACTGCTATTCTTGTTACTT